TATCATTAAGGAAACGCAATTTGAGATTCAAATTTACGAATCATTCATGAATTATATATACGAATCATTCATGAATTATATAATAGTTAACGGTTCCAGTTTGTGCTGAATTTTTTCTTTTATGACTGAAAAATCAAAATTTTGTTTTTCACTAGAAAAGTAAGGGAAATTTTTAGAGATTGTATGGTTTTAAGATACTATACAATCAATCGAAGGGATGGATCCAACTCAAACAAAAAAGAAAGATTTCTTTTAGAAAAGGAATTAAGGAAAACGGGATTAAGATTCAAAATACAAGTACAATAAATAAGAAGACAAAAGGATAATTTTTTGATAGATTTTGATTTGGTATCGTTTTGGCGGCATGGCCGAGCGGTAAGGCGGGGGACTGCAAATCCTTTTTCCCCAGTTCAAATCCGGGTGTCGCCTAATCACCAAAAGAATTGACATACCTTCTTCTGTTTTGCTGATAGAATTGGGGAAATTTTTCCGGCGGAAGCAAACGGAGGAAACTGATAAATCGTGATAGTCCTTCCATTACTAACGGAGTGTCTACGGGCCGGGTTTTGAATTAGATTGGATAGCAGGACGGAAATAAAATTCCGTTTTTAGTTGCGGAAAGGCCAGAAGATACTTTGTAGACATATTCATCAAAGTCTTTGAGTACTCCGGCATTCAATCAATATTAATTCGATTGAATTGAGTAATTGGCTTTTACTTAATATACCTTATATACTATACCTTTTTTCTTTTTTCGTTAACCCCTAGTCAAGAACAGAACATAATAGGGCGTCCTCCGATTGTTTCATAGAGACACTAAGGGACGGTAAGGATTAGATCAAAACAAAATGGGAAAGAAATAGGGTATGGGTTGGGTAGTGATCTACCTTTCTTCTATTTTTTTAGACTTTTTACTTAACTTAATGAAGGACAACAAAAGAAAGAATAGATTTTTAGTATTTCTACATAAGAAAGAATAGATTTTTAGTATTTCTACATATTAGTAGCATTTCTTTGATACTTCCAAGGGGGTCTCCGCATATTTTGCTTGTGCTTAATCTTTTCTGATTATACTAGAAATCTTATAAGACCCCTTATAAGTTAGAGTTGGATTTATTGGATTGTTTCATCAACGACGTTAGGTCAGAATTTTTGACTCTGCGCCAGTGATTCCACTATTATTTATTAGTGAACAATAATTCAAGAATTCCTTCATAGATAGGGGACATAATTCACATGGATATAGTAAATCTCGCTTGGGCTGCTTTAATGGTAGTCTTTACATTTTCCCTTTCACTCGTAGTATGGGGAAGAAGTGGACTCTAGAAGTACTACTAATTGTAATTGAGTTTAGGAATTAAACTGGATCCTTTTTTTTTTTTATAAATCGTTCAGTTCTGAAAAGCTTTTTTTAGTTGAAATTTCATTATTTCAACACTATTTCAATTTAAAATTCAATTTTTAAATTGAAATAGAAATAAAAAAATATCTGCATTTCAAAATTCTCTTGGGTTTTCGTGTAGTAATATAGTTTATGAATAATATATATGAAGAATACTCTTTCAATCAAACAAATATTTCAATTATTTCCGTGTTTGTATTTCGAAAGTAAAAAGAATACAAAGTAAAAGAAATACAAATGGTAGTAAATTTATTCCAACTGAATTCTTGATCAATTTTCGATTTCGATGAACCGACTCTTACTAAAATTAGATATGGACCGTGAGGAAGAGTTGCACTTTTTTTATTTTACTTTTTTGTTTCCCTTTATTCAAAGAGAAAATAGTTCTGTTATTACATTACGTAGATACACATTTTCTATCGGAAACAACACAGACATAGTAGTTCTCTAACGAGATACTACACAGACTAAAATATTGTCTTGGGCGAGTCACATATTGCGCACTTCCCGTTTGTTTTAATATTTTGGAAATTTTATTTATGTTGTACTTGTTTTATTGAACTCACTGTTCAAACGTTAAAAGAGGTTTACTAATCCTTCCCCCCCCCCTTTTTTTTTTGAAATCCGAAGAAGTTTCCATAGATCATATGTCAACTGATCGATCAATGACTTCTTCGTCGGAATGCTAATAAAAAGATTACTTTATTTTCTTTTATTATACCCATCGAAGAGGCCCTTGATTCTTTTGATGGGATTCATATTGAAAATAATCAGCAATCCAGGAATTAGAATCGTACGAGTCGCTTTTCAATTATTTCAAATTGATTGAAATCAACACAAATTAAATACAAGACAGATGGATAAAGCAAAGAAATAGAATTGGGGGGGCACTATATACATTATATTATATATAATATGTAATTGATATCGATATATACCAATATATAGGAATATGACGATACTATTGTAGATTGATCTCTATTAAATTAACCCGGATTACAATACACCTTATATACACTACAATAACAATAGTAGATAGTATGGTAGAAAGATTCAGATATTTCTTTCTACCATACTATCGTATTTCATAGAATACGG